TAGATATTTTTTGTTTCCTACTCACACGAGCCCATATTCGTGCTTTTCTATCAATCTCTAATTCTGATCTTCCTCCCCAATCTGATATTATGGTCCCGGTATAGGACGAAATTCCGTTAGGGTCCAATTCTGACCGGTAATAAATACCAGGACTTTGCAATATTTGATTGATCACAATTCGATATATTCCATTTACTATAAAAGTTCCCATAGAATTCATTAGAGGAATGTTTCCAATACAAATTGTTTGTTCTTGCATACCCCGACTGGTTTTCCAAACGAGTCCCGCGGATACATAGAATTCAGAAGAATATGTAAGTGATTCGTACACAGCATCTCTTTCGTTTATCAATGGTTCGACCAATTGATATGTTTCCACAAATAATTGAAATTCAATTTTTTGATCTGTATCTTCAATTTTTGGAAAGTTAGAAAGTTCTTCGGGTAAACCCTGATCGATGAACCTGCAAAATCCTTCAAATTGGATCTGATGAAACCCAGGTATTGTAAACATTCCCTCATTTCTATCTCGGAGCATTTTTATTTAATTTCCCATTTATCAAAAATCCTATTACATTATTGGCGTAGTCTTCATCGAATTAGATAGATGATCTAGCAATGATGGAATTGATCGTCTATTTACGATTCCGGAATAACATGAAATTTGAAGCCAATTGATGTAAGTTCTTTCTAAGAGGTGGAATAGAATAACAACCCCTTTACATACAAGGGAATGAGTATGTGGTGGGGCGAAAGGGCTTGGACCTTTCAACCCCGGTACCTCTAAATGTTACCGGCAATCTACCACGGAACGCCCCCGACTTTCATGCTGATTTTTTTGATCTCATTTTTCTTATGAGAAAAATATAATTACGCCATTGATTTACTTGTTATTTATGTCGATATTTTATTATAATGAAACACTATAATAAAATATCGACATATTTTCTAGAGGGTTCTTTCTTGTGTTTTGTTCGGCGTCTTCTTCGTCGAGAAAGTCCAAACCCAAGTCTATAAATTACTCTTCCGCATCATAAATTTCCAAACACCAGGCGATAAACACCTTTTCGCCGACAAGGTTCAAACATACGGATACAAATTGCTCTTCGTTGAGAAGGTCTAAATGGGAGTTTCTAAAGTCGTCGTAGCCGAGCAAGAACCAATACAGGTCTCGAAATTTTATTTTCTTTACCCTCGCGACGAGATAGTCTGCGCGATATTTTTGATATTTCGCATCGCACGCGTCTAGTACTTCGAGGATGCGTAGAAATTCCATACGTACTCGCAGCCAGGCATGTACATGTGGTACATATTCTCGAATGGCGTATGGTTTGTTTCTTAGGTTGGTTAGTAGAGCGTCTCGTATAGATTCGCGAGCGACCAAATCTAAGTTGGAAGCGGGGTAGGAAAACGTTTCCTCACCTTCGAAGAGGAAACGTTTCCAGGCGCCAGACCAAAACCCAACCCTGATATCATACTGCGTTTCATCCGTTCTCTCGAGCAGCGCGCATTGAAGTTCGGCCCAAAGACAAGCTTTTGTTGCGCGAATAGAGTTTGCATTTCGAAAAAAAATTTTTTCTTTTCGAAAGCCAGTTGGCTCCTTCGGCTTTGGCAAAGTCGATGATACTCCCCGAGGCGGCGCCATTCCGCGACGCGTATTTTTTCAAGAGAGTAGATACGATCCCGCGACGCCCCATTGCAAGGCAGATTAAGCAAAACATTTCGTAGACGTCCCTGTCGTTGTTATCCGAGGGTAGTATCCCCCCTTTAGTATAACAAAGGTATTTCCTTTTCGGTAGATGCAGAGGCCCATTATAGAGCGAAATGCACTTACCCAGTTGTACCAAAATTTCCAATGTAGTTCGAAATCCAGAATAGAGTCCGACCCCAACGACCGAATCGGTTCTCTTCATAAACAAGTTGGAATTCATAATCCCCTCCCTGGGTTTTTTGATTATTTAAAATTGTCTATTGCATGTGTTAAGCATGCCGCCAGCGTTCATCCTTAGCCAGGATCGAACTCTCCATGAGATTCATAGTTGCATTACGTATAGCTTCCTTTTATATTGTCGATTAATGGCCAATTTTTTATATATTTAATTATATATATATGTAATTAAATATACATGCGTGAGGTGCGGTAATAGGTGCGATATTAGCAAGTTTCATTAGTCATTCCCTATCTAAAACAACTAGCACAACTTTTCAACGTCCATGGGGACTTATTTTCCCGGTAAAATTCTCGACTCCATCTGACCAGTTCCGGGTTCGAATCCCCGGCAACCCTTTGTTCAAAAAATCCTCTGTAGAGAAGAGAGACATTTTTACCTATTTTTTCTTCAATGAAAATTGAAGTGTGATAATTTACTGATAATTCTATGATTCCGTTCTGGAGTTTAGAGGGACTAATATATGTTATAACGCTCTATAGTCCCTATAGGTAAGATATGTTATAAAAATCTATAGTTCCTAGGAAAAATGTTCATTAGGTTTTTGGATG